GATCCTCCTTTTTTGCACCTATTTTAAAAGAACTTGGAAAAATGCTTAAAAAAAGGAAGACAAATTGTTTTCCAATTCTAAGAAGATTAAACGAACGAACAAATTTCTCTCTAAGAGTCTCAACAACAATTAAAAAAAGCATTCTCCTTATAAAAAAAATAATAAAAGAATTAGTAAAAATAAACCCAAAGCTATTATTGGGATTAGGAGAAGTATATGAGTTGCGTGAAACTAAAAAAGAAAAAGATTTTATAATCAGTAATAGTATTATTTATAAACCATCCAGTAAAATTAAATCTATTGATTGGAGAAGTTATTCACTGCCAGAAAAAAAAACAAAAGAGCTGACTGATAGAACAAGCCTAATCATAACTCAAATAAACAAACTTATAAAAGCCAAGAAAAAAAAAAATCTAACTTCAGAAAAAAATATTAGTTCGAACAAAAAAAGTCATGATGCTAACAGATTCGAATCCTATATATATATTTTGCAGTTGTTAAAAAGAAGAAAGATTAGATTAATCCGTAAATCACATTTTTTTATACAATTTTTCTTTCAAAGGATATACTTCTTAGGTATGATTAATATTCTTCGGATCGACACACAAGTTTTTCTTGAATCAACAACAAAAAAAGTTAAAAAATACATTTACAATATTAATATTAAAGCAAATCCCGAAAGAATTGAGAAAAAAAAACAAAAAAGAATTGAGAAAAAAAAACAAATTCACTTTATAAAGTCACTTTCTAATATTAGTAATATTAATAAATATTCAAAGAAGTTACCTTCTTTGTCACAAGCATATGTATTTTTAAAATTATCAAAAACCCACGTTATTAACTTAAGATCTGTTCTTCAATATCACGGAACACCCGTTTTTAAGAAAAACGAACTAACGGGATATTTTAGAACACAAGGAATATTTCGTTCCGAATTTAAAAATAAAAAACTTCGTAATTCTAGACTGAATCAATGGAAAAATTGGTTACGGGTTCATTATCAATATAATTTATCTAAAATTCAATGGTCTAAATTAGTAGCACAAAAATGGCAAAATATAGTTAATCAAGCCCCCAAAAAAGATTTAAACAAATGGTATTCATATGAAAAAGAAACTTATTCTCTATTACCAAATACAAAAGAAAATTTTAAAAGACACTCTGAATATGATCTCTTATCATCTAAATCTATTAATTATGAAGCTAAGAAGAACTCATATAGTTATGTATCATCATTACAAGTAAACAATACCGAAGAGATTTCTTATAATTACAACATAGATAAACAAAAATTATTTGATGGGCTGGCAATTATACTTATCAAGAATTATCTAGGAAAAGATGCTATTATGGCTAAAAATCCGGATAGAAAATATGCGGATTGGAAAATTATCCATTTTAGTGTTAGGAAGAAGCTCAATAGTGAGGCTTGGATCCATAGCACCAGTAATAAACAGACTAGTCACGACCAAAAAATTGATAAAATGTATAAGAAATATCCTTTTTATCTCCCAATTCATGAAGACATCAACCCCTTCAATAAAAAACAATTTGCTTGGATGGGAATGAATGAAGAAATACAAAACAAGGCCATATCCGATTTTGAACTTTGGTTCTTCCCAGAAGTTATGTTACTTTATAATTCATATAAAATAAAACCCTGGGTCATACCCACAAAATTACTTTTTTTTTTTTTTCAGGGAAATGCACCGATTAGTACAAATAAAAACATCAATGAAAAAAAATATCTTGAAGAAGATTATACGGGATCAGTCATAAAAAACCATACAAAGAAAAAGCAAAACACAAGCGCTACAGAAACAGAATTCGATTTTTTCCGAAAAAATAATTTGCTTATTCAATTTAGAAGTGATTATTTTTTTAATCAACAACTAATCAATAATATCAAGGTATATTGTCTCCTGCTTAGACTGAGAAGCCCGCGAAAAGTTTTTATATCCTCTCTGCAACGAGGCGAAATGATTTTCAATATAATGCTGAGTCACAAGGATGTCTATATTCCAGAATTGGTGAAAGGGGGGGGGGTTAGCATCGAACCGGTTCGTCTGTCTGTCAAAACTAATGGAAAATTTATTAGATATCAAAGCATAAGTATTTCATTGGTTCATAAGAGTAAAGATCGCATTAATCATGGTGATAAAAAGAATTTTTATAAATCCCTTACAAGACATCAAAAAATAACCGGAAATAGAGACAAAAACTATTATGCTTTGCTCGTTCCCGAAAATATTTTATCACCTAGACGTCGGAGAGAATTTAGAATTGTAATTTCATTGAATTCAAGAAAAGGGAAGGGTGTGGATCGAAATCCCATACTTTGGGATGGGAAGAACGTAAAAAACTGTGTTAAATTTTTGGATACAAGCCCAAGTCTTGATATAGATAAAAATAAATTAAAGTTCTTTCTGTGGCCCACTTATCGATTAGAAGATTTAGCTTGTATGAATCGCTATTGGTTTGATACCACTAATAGCAGTAGTTTCAGTGTGTTAAGGCTACATATGTATCCACAATATCCACAATTTTAAAATAGACGGCGATAAATTTTTGCTAGATATCAGATATCAGGTAACATATCTAATATTTCAAAGCAAACTAATACATACATGTAGTATCTTACATTCCATGATAATTCGATCTATAAATAAATAAATCAACGGAATTTTTTTTTGAACTCTAACTTTTCTATATTAATCCAATTTGAAATTGGATTCATCAGTGACTCATTTTTTTTTAGAAAATTAAGAGTAGATAATTAAATTTAGTATACCCGATTCAAATGGTTAGCATTATTCTTATTTATTATTTCTGATCAGTAAAATTAACAATAAAAAAAATATCTTTAAACAAGAAAAGAAAAAGGGGGAGCAATTTACGTTTTATGGTAAAAAATTCATTCATTTCAGTTTTTTTCCAAGAAAAAAAAGAAGAAAACCCGGGGTCTGTTGAATTTCAAGTATTAAGTTTCACTAATAAGATACGACGACTTACTTCACATTTGGAATTGCACAGAAAAGACTATTTATCTCAGAGAGGTTTACGTAAAATTCTGGGAAAACGTCAACGATTACTAGCTTATTTGTCAAAGAAAAATAGAGTACGTTATAAAGAATTAATTGGTCGGTTGGAGATTCGCGAGCCAAAAAATCACTAATTTAAATTTTAAAGAACTTTAATTATTTGATTTGTTAGATCTTGAATTTTGATTATTTTCGGCAATTCATGGAAGAATCAATCGGGGAAAAACCTATGAATGTACCAGCTACAAAAAAAGACCTCATGATAGTAAATATGGGTCCTCAGCACCCATCAATGCATGGTGTTCTTCGACTCATCATTACTCTAGATGGTGAAGATGTTATTGACTGTGAACCAATATTGGGTTATTTACACAGAGGAATGGAAAAAATTGCAGAAAACCGAACAATTATACAATATTTGCCTTATGTAACAAGGTGGGATTATTTAGCTACTATGTTCACAGAAGCGATAACCGTAAATGCACCAGAGCAGTTAGGAAATATTCAAGTACCGAAAAGAGCCAGCTATATCAGAGTAATTATGTTGGAGTTGAGTCGTATAGCTTCTCATTTGTTATGGCTCGGCCCTTTTATGGCCGATATTGGGGCACAAACCCCTTTCTTCTATATTTTCAAAGAAAGAGAATTAGTATATGATCTATTCGAAGCTGCCACTGGTATGAGAATGATGCATAATTATTTTCGTATCGGGGGAGTCGCTGTTGATCTACCCCATGGCTGGATAGATAAATGTTTAGATTTCTGTGATTATTTTTTAACAGGGGTTGCTGAATATCAAAACCTTATTACACGAAATCCTATTTTTTTAGACCGAGTTGAGGGAGTAGGGATTATTAGCGAAGAGGAAGCAATAAATTGGGGTTTATCAGGACCAATGCTACGAGCTTCCGGAATAAAGTGGGATCTTCGTAAAGTTGATCATTATGAGTGTTATGACGAATTTAATTGGGAAATCAAATGGCAAAAAGAAGGAGATTCGTTAGCTCGTTATTTAGTACGAATCAGCGAAATGACGGAATCTCTAAAAATTATTCAACAGGCTCTGGAAGGAATTCCAGGAGGGCCCTATGAGAATTTAGAAAACCGATGCTTTGATATAGTAAGGGATCCAAAATGGAATGATTTTGAATATCGATTCATTAGTAAAAAGCCTTCGCCCACTTTTGAGTTGTCGAAACAAGAACTTTATGCGAGAATCGAAGCACCAAAGGGAGAGTTGGGCATTTTTTTGATAGGAGATCAAAGTGTTTTTCCTTGGCGATGGAAAATCCGACCGCCAGGTTTTATCAATTTGCAAATTCTTCCTCAGTTAGTTAAAAGAATGAAATTGGCTGATATTATGACGATACTAGGTAGTATAGATATCATTATGGGAGAAGTTGACCGTTGAAATGCTAATTGATAGAACAGAAATACAAGATATCAATTCTTTTTACAGATTGGAGTCTTTAAAGGAGGTCTATGGGATCATATGGATGCTTATCCCTATTTTGACTCTTGTATTGGGAATCACAATAGGTGTACTAGTAATTGTGTGGTTAGAAAGAGAAATATCCGCAGGGATACAACAACGTATTGGACCTGAATATGCCGGCCCTTTAGGAATTCTCCAAGCTCTAGCAGATGGGACAAAACTACTTGTTAAAGAAAATATTATTCCATCTAGAGGAGATAGTGGTTTATTCAGTATCGGACCATCAGTAGCGGTCATATCAATTTTACTAAGTTATTCCGTAATTCCTTTTGGTTATCATCTTATCCTAGCTGATCTCAATATCGGGGTTTTTTTATGGATCGCTATTTCAAGTATTGCTCCTATTGGACTTCTTATATCAGGATATGGATCAAATAATAAATATTCCTTTTTAGGTGGTTTACGAGCAGCTGCTCAATCCATTAGTTATGAAATACCATTAACTCTATGTGTGTTATCAATATCTCTACGTGTGATTCGTTGAGACATAAACTTTTTACTATTTCCGTTCTTTCGCGTAAAGCGTTGAATAGATAGTCTCAGTTTTTTGTTCATCAACACTAACGATGAACAAAATCAGATAGTTCTATGAGTGAAAAAAAACAGCTTATAAGTTCGCAGTAAGAGGTCGAGCCTCATTTCCTATGTACCAGGATTAAGCAAAAGGAAATATAAGCAGTAGAGACTGTTTACCCCAAGATTGGTTGGTTGGGCATCATGGCTTGAAGCGGGTTCACAAAATCAACTGTATGGGGTTTTCATTAACGTTTGACTATATTACCCGACTACCATAACAGGGGATTGGGCAAAAATGAGTGGATGGTTAGAAACACCAAATTACACAAGGGATTAGTAATAGAGATTCTGTAAATTATACAAAGGGCCGTTTCCGCATAATAAGGAAGACTAATTGGGGCTTTACGTTAGTAGAAATGATCAGGTAGTACTCCCCATGATTCCGATCCAGAGTATGCTCCTATCCACCGATTAAAGAAATTACTATCAAGAACGAAATAATCCTTTACTTTTTTTGAATCCACTTTTTAGAAACAAGAATAGGAACGAAAAAAGTAGAAAGACTGCAATTACAATAAAAAAAGAGAGAGAAAGATCTTTATTCCTTAATTATATAAATTATATCGAAAGCAAATTCTTGGCATTATTTATGAACTAATGTAATATCTAATTCTTTTTCGTAATTGAAAACGCTGGGTTCAAATATCTATGAATATTTATAGAAGGAGTATTTTATTGAAGGTTTAAGTTATTACTCAAAAAAACATTCTAAATTATTAAAGGATGAGATCAATTCCGAAGTACTTTTATTGTTTTATTATAGCAGACAGAATTCCATTGGTCTAATTCGGGACCTCTCAATAGATTTTTACTCGATCTAGAACATATCGCCCTAAAGAATGCCGACCCGGTCCTTAGATTTCTTTGTGGTCCTGGAGGAGCCGTATGAGGTGAAAATCTCATGTACGGTTCTGTAATAGCGATGGGAACAGTGATGTTATCACCGACTATAATTATCTAACAGTTCAAGTACAGTTGATATAGTTGAGGCACAGGCAAAATATGGGTTTTGGGGATGGAATTTGTGGCGTCAACCTATCGGGTTTATCGTTTTTATAATTTCCTCCCTAGCAGAATGTGAGAGATTACCCTTTGACTTACCAGAAGCAGAGGAAGAATTAGTAGCGGGTTATCAAACTGAATATTCAGGTATAAAATTTGGTTTATTTTATGTTGCTTCTTATCTAAATCTACTAGTTTCTTCATTGTTTGTAACAGTTCTTTACTTGGGTGGGTGGAATCTCTCTATTCCGTACATGTTTATTCCTGAACTATTTGAAATAAATAAAGTAGGTGGCGTCTTTGGAACGACAATTTTTCTCTTTATTACATTAGCTAAAACATATTTGTTCTTGTTTATTCCTATCACAACAAGATGGACTTTACCTAGGTTAAGAATGGACCAATTATTAAACCTTGGATGGAAATTTCTTTTACCTATTGCTCTAGGTAATCTATTATTAACAACTTCTTCCCAACTCCTTGCACTGTAAATACACTATTTTATATTCACGACCTGTCTCAAACAAGAGAAAAAAAAAATTATAGATATTCACGATATGTTCCCTATGGTAACCGGGTTCATGAATTATGGTCAACAAACAGTCCGAGCTGCAAGGTACATTGGTCAAAGTTTTATGATTACCTTATCGCACGCAAATCGTTTACCTGTAACTATTCAATATCCTTATGAAAAATTAATCACATCGGAACGTTTCCGCGGTCGAATCCACTTTGAATTTGATAAATGCATTGCTTGTGAAGTATGTGTTCGTGTATGTCCTATAGATTTACCTGTTGTGGATTGGAAATTGGAAACGAATATTAGAAAGAAACGATTGCTTAATTACAGTATTGATTTCGGAATCTGTATTTTTTGTGGTAATTGCGTTGAGTATTGTCCAACAAATTGTTTATCAATGACTGAAGAATATGAACTTTCTACTTATGATCGTCACGAATTGAATTATAATCAAATAGCTTTGGGTCGTTTACCAATGCCAGTAATTGACGATTACACAATTAGAACAATTTGGAATTCGCCTCAAAGAAAAAATGCGTCAACCCCATGATTTTAAAAATGTAGTTTTTATTTTTCCTTGGTCAATAACTACAATAGAAATCCCAACTATTAATTAGTTGATGAGAATCGAGGCGTCATTTGGAGTTAAAATCGAGTGATATATCATCTATCAGTAATTTTTTTAACATATATAGCTTGTTCAAACTCCCATTTATAATTTATTATTCTGATAAAAAACGAGATTGATTCAATTATTGGATACACATCAATCCACACTCATTAGAATTTCTTAGCATTTAGAATTAAATTCATAAAAACATATCATAAAAAAATAGGGTCCATTTCCTGGTCAGGTCAATAAGATCATGAAAGATTTTTTATTTATTTCTTATTTTACATAAAATGGATTTACCTGGACCAATACATGATTTTCTTTTAGTCTTTCTAGGATTGGTTCTTATATTAGGAGGTTTAGGAGTGGTATTACTTACTAATACAATTTATTCTGCCTTTTCATTGGGATTGGTTCTTGTTTGTATATCTTTATTATATATTTCATCAAACTCCCATTTTATAGCTGCCGCACAGCTCCTTATTTACGTAGGAGCTATAAATGTTTTAATCATATTTGCTGTGATGTTTATGAATGGTTCAGCATCTTACAACGATTTTACTCTTTGGACCGTTGGGGATGGGGTTACTGCGATGGTTTGTGCAAGTATTTTTGCTTCATTAATTACTATTATTACAGATACGTCATGGTACGGTATTATTTGGACTACAAGATCAAACCAGATTATAGAACAAGATTTTTTAAGTAATAGTCAACAAATTGGGATTCATTTATCAACAGATTTTTTCCTTCCATTTGAACTCATTTCCATAATTCTTTTAGTTGCTTTGATAGGTGCAATTGCTATGGCTCGTCAGTAATAAATCGTTACAACTAGCATAGTAATCAAAATAAAACGTTGTTGCGTGTTTCAATTCTATCAAAATAGAAATTTTTTTGTCAATATATTATAACAATAAACTCTATTTATTTTATTTCTTTGTTCCACACTTGTTAGTTGCGTACTGTTTATATTCTAGTTAATAGAATCGGTTGAATTCTTGTTCATCTTGAAATGCATCGATAGCGATATTGATAAGGAGTTGATCAATGATGCTCGAACATGTACTTATTTTGAGTGCCTATTTTTTTTCTATAGGTATATATGGATTGATCACGAGTCGAAATATGGTTAGAGCCCTTATGTGTCTTGAACTTATACTGAATGCAGTGAATATAAATTTCGTAACATTTTGTGATTTTTTTGATAGTCGCCAATTAAGAGGAGACATTTTCTCAATTTTTGTTATAGCTATTGCAGCGGCTGAAGCAGCGATTGGACCAGCAATTGTTTCATCAATTTCTCGTAACAGAAATTCTACTCGTATCAACCAATCGAATTTGTTGAATAAATAAGATTAATCATAGAAAGATAAATATCCCTCAAATGCAGATTTTTACTATTTTTCTATATAAATAACTAATTAGAATATTAATAAATTCTAATTAGTAGGTATGATGCGTAATCTATGATGATGGGCATGCTTGCGAAAACCTAATGTAATAAATCAAAGTATCTTGGCCCCTCTATCCTCTCTCATGAGCCGATCCAGAAGTAGACTAATTAGCAAAATTCTGGTAAATCATTGATTCATCTGGTGTCTAAATATATGATTCATTTTACAAGTTTACTAGATCGAAAATTTATGGCGTTTAAAAATTAATAGATCCAATGTCACACTCAGTAAAGATTTATGATACATGTATAGGGTGTACTCAATGTGTCCGAGCCTGCCCCACAGATGTATTAGAAATGATACCTTGGGAGGGATGTAAAGCGAAACAAATCGCTTCTGCTCCCAGAACAGAAGACTGTGTAGGTTGTAAGAGATGCGAATCTGCCTGTCCAACCGATTTCTTGAGTGTTCGAGTTTATTTATGGCATGAAACAACTCGCAGCATGGGTCTAGCTTATTGATATGTTCCATAAAACTCCACGGGAATCCAGTTGATTTTTTTTACCGACAAAAACCCGTACCCAATAAATTTAAATAGATTTTATTTTTATTTGAGTACGGGTTTTTTTGTCCAAGTGTATCTTGTCTTTACCACGAATGATTTTCCTTGGTTAACAATAATTGTTGTTTTTCCAATATTGGCGGGTTCCTTAATTTTCTTTCTTCCCCATAGAGGAAATAAGATTTTTAGGTGGTATACAATATGTATATGTCTTTTAGAACTCCTTCTAACCACCTATGCATTTTGTTATCATTTTCAACTGGACGATCCATTAATCCAATTTGCGGAGGATTATAAATGGATCGATTTTTTTTATTGTTATTGGAGATTCGGAATAGATGGACTTTCTATCGGACCCATTTTACTGACAGGATTTATCACCACTTTAGCCACTTTAGGGGGTTGGCCAGTTACTCGGGATTCCCGATTATTCTATTTTTTAATGTTAGCAATGTACAGTGGTCAAATAGGATCATTTTCTGCTCGAGACCTCTTACTTTTTTTCATCATGTGGGAGTTAGAATTAATTCCTGTTTATTTACTCCTAGCTATGTGGGGAGGAAAGAAACGTCTGTACTCAGCTACAAAGTTTATTTTGTACACTGCAGGAGGTTCCATTTTTCTCTTAATGGGCGTTCTGGGTAGCGGTTTATATGGTTCCAATGAACCGACATTAAATTTTGAAACATTAGCTAATCAACCATATCCTATAGCATTGGAAATAATATTTTATCTTGTATTTCTAATTGCTTTTGCTGTCAAATCACCGATTATACCTCTACATACATGGCTAC